TCTTAAACCTGACACGGGATAGGATAATAGTACAGCCTCGAGGCGAACAGCTCCTTTCTAAGCTCAGGGAAGAACACCTAGCCCAGCTTTCTTTCCGAGCCATCAATAACTGCCAGATTTTTTTTTCGGGTCCGGCTACCCCTTCAAGAGGTCCAGCTTTCCTTTCACCGGTCGGTCAGTTATGGAGTTCGAGCCAGCGCAGGCTTCACGGCCAAGTATTGTGCCGTTTTTAAGTTAAGAAAGATCTTATCCTTTCTTTCACTCGTACCGTGACCGAAGCAAAGCCTCCCGTTGTGGATCTTATGACGACATGAAGTTCTCGAGTTGGGTGAGCCAACATGGACTCGTAGGTCAGTGATTTCGATGGATTTCCGGAATATCTATATATAGTTTTCGTCCGTCTCGTCTGTTTAAAAGGGGCATAGACAAAGGCCGATTTTGTTTTGGGACTGCAACAAATTTCCAGATTGGGTCGGTGCTCGGTAGCATTCCCTTTATCTATCAAAGTAAAGTACGCTAGGGATTCTCTTCAAGTAGAGTAAACAAAACGAGAGGCACAATTAGTTGAGTCTAGCATTCCTGTGCAATTCCCTTCCTTTAATTCATTTGATTGGATTCCCGTCTGTTAATTCAATATGCTCTTTCCGCTTAGGTTAGCTGTACTCTCGTGTAGCAGTTAACGCTTGGTGGGAGTTCCAACATAGGAAGGCACCCGTAGGTTTTTATTCCTCTACTTTATTCAATGTAATTCCTTCATGTAAATAGACTTCTCCTGTCAACAAACAAGAAAACGGATGCCGCGCAAGGGCTTTTCGCGTTAGGTTCGGCCTGGTATACAAGCAATTAATGAGCCTAAACTAGGGGGTTACGCAAGGGGGGTGGGTACTCAGGTCTTGAAAGCCTCAATAAAGAAAATAAAAGCGTGTATTTCCAGTTTAGGAAGAGAGAAAGTCTAATTCCACTAGAAAACTGGAAAAAAACTCTTAAATATGAATTCAACCAACTCAAAAAGTAGTGGCAGGAAGCAGCACACCAGGAGGTGCGGGACGAACTCCTTCTTTTAACTTTTAAATATTCCAATCGAGCTGCCGAATCAGTACGGGTCCAGAAATTGGTAAACCAGAAAATAGACACACCCACAAATCATTCTTTTATTTAATAAATCTCATGTAGGAGAGCCTATACCGGACCGGAAACTCAAATGTGATAATTCAGGCGAAAGAAAGGTCGATCTTTCTTGTATACCTGCCCGTGAACCCTTCTCTCTCTTTCTTTGATCGAATCCCTTGGTTTCTTAAAAAGAGTTGTCCCCTGTCTGTATCAGTCGTCTCTATGGCAATCTTTCTTTAAGCAGAAAGCGTGTTAAAGCTAGATACCCAAGGAGCAAAAGAGAAATGGCTTTCGGCCTAGGATCTCTTGAAAGTGCTTTTCCTTTCCTTTTAACTAAGACAACTTCCCCTAACTCCCAACTCCTAGCTGCCTAGCTCCTGCCACTGTTGCTGACTGACTTTGGCTTCCTTCTTCGTGAACTGTGTATTCCTATTCTACGTCCGGTTCCAGTTTTTTTCGACAATCTCAGTACTACCTATATGGCTTCTAATCCTATCCAGGATGCGCGCACGAAAGACATTGAGATTGATCTTAACTTTGTGCGTGAACATGTCTGGTGACTTGCGCCTTTCTTCCTACGGAGAAAGAAACTGCCGACATCTTCACCAAAAGTCTCTCTACTTCTACTCTCAGAGACAACCTCTGCATCATTTCTCATTCCAGAGCAAGCAATATATCCTCTCTTTCTGTCGGGAAGTCAGGCAAGGCGCTGCCCTCTTGTTTGCTAAGCCCTTCGAGGCTATCTCTCTTCTAGTGATAAGATAAGCGAAGCTAGTTCCAGTATAAATAGGAGCAGTTTCTCTGAATTCCCTTCCTTCTGCATCGCGTTACAATCCTTATGCAAGCCAGTCCGCCCCATAGTAGTAATATATTTAGGATTTCGCTAGGGCTAACTGCTTTCCATGTCTCCGGGGCTTTCGTTTGAGTTGGAGTTGTATCACTATTTGCTGTCGATCCCGGCTAGCCATTGGTTCTTTCTGATTCTATCTTTTCACGGTAGTGCTTCTCCTCTTAGGAAAGCGAGCAGGCAAGTTCTAAAAAGTTACAGCCAGCAAGCAGGGTAAAAGGATGGGGCGCAAGTCGGGTTGGTTGCATGCCCAAGGCAATGTTTTTGTAGATTGAGATGGATTGATCTTCGCTATTGTGCCTCTTCCTTGTACCATTGATGCTGCGGCAGTGCCTAATATGAGTTTGCTCCTGTCCCAGACAGCTTCGAAGAATAACTTTCGGAATTCCAAGTGACCCTTCAGAAGCTAAAGTTGAATGATCGAAGTTTCCTTCAGGTTCAGTCGAAGAGATCGAAGCGAAGTCATCAATTCAACCATTCGCATGGTCTCCCCTAAGACTGACCTCTTTTCCAAATGAACCGAACCTCGATCCACATTCATCAAAGAGAGACGGCCATCTCTCTAGGTTGCACACGCCCCTCATTCGCCCTTTACTAGAAGGTAAGGCAAAAAGCAAAAGCAGCTTAAGCCCTTACGATCACCCGAGAAGCCCTCGAGCCTATAGTATTTATTCTAATATAAATATATCTTTTTAAGTATGACTAATCTGACGAAGAATAGTAGTTCCTACACCTTGCGTGGCGTCTCCCAGTCCAACACGGCTTGCACGCACCTTCTCTTGCTCCAACTAACTCATGCCGTCGCCAATCCAGTGCCCAAGGAACTAGACCTTATGCAAAGCACCTTTTTCACATAGAGCTGATTTTCCCTTATGATCTGGAATTGGTCATAGTCTGCCAAGAGGGCAACAAAGCGCCTAAGGATTTTCTGTCATAGTCCTTCATTAAATTACATAGTCGTTTTAACACTAGGAGTCTCTTTAGGCAGTCCCGTGAAAAAGGTTCTCCCTCAAGGAGAGTTATTATTCTTTCATAAGAGAAGCCCCTTTATTAGTAAGGCGGCCCAGTCAAATTGAGTACCTTGGATTGCTGCTTTCACTATTAAAGGGATCTGTGTCACTATGCTTAACACATTAAATTAGATGCATCCACCGTACTAACACCGGATAAGCATCCCACTCAATCAGATCAGAAGGAATCGGTACTAGCGGTTCAATTCCCTAGTGATCTCTTTTCAATGCTGAATTCAAAGAAGAGAAAGAACGCATTCTATAAGAGCAAGCGAGGTAAGCGAAGCGCTAAAGACAGCTAGAGAACTAGGAGCAGGAGCCGCTCGTTCCCCGAGGAACTGGAAGTAGTCTTTGGGAGAGCTCGGCTTGGGGACGCGAAAACCTATAAAATGAATATAAGCCGATTGGATTTACCAACACGCAGCATGCGCTGGAAGGAGGGATAGCGTCTTAATACTACGAGTGGAAATATTCGTAATCGTAAACTCAAAAAAAATCTTATTCGCCGATCAGATAAAAAAAGATTATAGGTTGTTTGAACTCCTTGTAGCAAGTTTCAATAATATCAAGTAAAGGGGCTTGCTTGGCTTCTTTGACAGTGCCTGTAGTGCTCAACTCTTTGCCGGTAGTCTTCACTTTTTTGAAACGAGAGTTGGACTTTACCTATTTTGTTCTTCAAGGATTGGGACAGCAACAGAAAGAGGTGAGTTCATTAGGACTGAAGCTTATCTCTATCAAGATAGAATGTTTCCGCTGATACAGTAACCCCTCTACGAGTTATTCTTAGTGGAAGGACGTGCAATCTAGAGTAAAGGGAGATGCTCAGGAGGTGTCTGCCGCCAAAGAAAAGATTAGTCAACTACTGCATGGAAGGATTGTCCTATGAGTGAATGCGTTTCATGTGATATTTTGTTTTTAGCTGCCACCCACGTTTTGTACAATACGAGACGATGGCGATGGTTTGTAAGCTAAGCGATAGAATTGTGTTGAAGGATGTCGGGCTTGTAGTATGGGGAAGAAGTGGCTAAACTATATAGAGTAAATACATCAGCAACTACAGGAAAAAAAAGAACCAAAGAAGGAGTTTGACTCAAGTGACGATGAACACTGAACCTAACAGCCGAGGAGACGATCTCCGGTACCCATGAAGAGTAGATTACCAATCCTGTCACCTTATCTTCTATGATTACACTACTCACGAATCTATCTATCCAATTTCTTACTGAACTTTTTTTTTTACCTGTCCTTTCTTTGATTTGAGGATAGATGCCATGCTGCTCTTTCGCCTGCTACCTTACATTAAGTGATTTCACTGTCGATGTTCATGCAGCAGACAGAGGAAAATCAGATTGTTGGAGAAGCAAAGCAGGGAATGTAGCTATTAACAAGATATTAAGAGGGCAAGGAAAAGATCAAAGGCGAGGTGGTTTACCACACGAACTATCTGATCAAGTTTTCTTTTTCCTATCACAGGCAGCTGGCCGTGTTTGATCGTCGCGTACATGCTCTGTTACAGCTTCATTCATACGCCAATCAATTGACAGTGAAGCAGAGAAAGAAGAGTTTTGATCACCGTGTGGGTAGTCCCTGTTAGGGTTTCCGTTTCATGTGCACTAAAAAGGAAGGAAGACTGGTGCTACTATAGTACAAGCATACGAGCAAAGGACTCTACCTACCCATACTGACGAATGAAAGAAGTGAGGCGCGGATGATAGGACACAAGCGATAGCGGTTCCATTCTTGCTGTTCCTATTCCATACCATAAGCAGACACCTTTGATTCATCGACATTGGCGCTAGAGGCTCTACCCCCACCCACCAGCCCTTTATGGAGTTACCGGACCAAGACCAAGAGAACAAATTCCCCGATATCATAAAGAAAGTAAGAAGGGGCAAGGCCCCATTGAAAGAGAAAGCACTAAAGGACTTCTATGACGTGGCAGAAATGATCACCGTCAAGCACAAGATTCAAAGCTGGAATCTTCCTACTCTTTGGGACAGAGCATCCTATCTTGTTGATTCTCCTTTCCCACCGCCTCGAGCTCTCGCTTTCAGGGTGGATAATCTGATATAATTCACTTTCACTTCGAAAGCATCTTTTGAAATCGTTTTCCCACTTTATTGTTGTTATCCATCAATCGAAGAAGATTCATAATTCAGAAGAATTTCTGACGTCCTCAAAAAGATATTTATAGCAAGCAGCACTACTACTCATTCCCGTTCGATAGGTTCCCATTCGGGGTCTTCAACCAGCATTTCGCCCCATGCATCGGGAATTGGATCAAGATCAACTGCTTCTTAAGCTTTTTGATTTGGCTCTCGAATTGACTATTGAAAAGGAAGGGATGTTGGGCGAGGTGATGGCTCTCTTTCAAGATATGCATCTCGAACCAGGTCTCCAACCGGCACTGAAATTGGCCCTGCACTGGGGCTCCCCGGTCTCAAAGATTGAGAGTCTTGCCGTTTTTGGGAATTCAACAAGCTACTCTATTCCGCCTACGCAACAGGGTTAAACATCCCGAAAGTGCCCTTGCGCCCTATCCGACTACAAGAACAATCACCGCTCCCAGCTAAGACATTCTCTTCTGGCCTGGCCTTCTCTTCTATAGCTCTCACTCAATAGATCTTATTTGTTTGTTTAATTCATTCCTATCGTGCGCTAACCCTCGAAAGGGGAGCTACTATCAAGAGCTGGCTAGATCGAATTCGTTCTAATGCATTCATTCTTTATTGCTCTAAACCTACAGGCAAGACCCTTACGCTCGTACCTATATAAAGGATAACCTCGTAAAGTGATTGATGACTCAACCTTGAGTAATCCAGCAGCAGTAGCTAACTGACAACACGAAGTGCCATATCCCTATTTAGGAAGAGGAAAGCCTCCTAGCTATTCCCTCTTTACCAGCCAGACGAGCTAATTGGTTATTAGCCGGCTCCTCTAAATTACAGTTAACAACAGGACGATAGGACTAAGAGAAGAAGCTAAGACATAAGAGTCCGATAGAGGATGAGGATATAGTAACACAAGACGATCGAATGATATTAACATCACTAGGAGAATCATTTAAGAGGCACTTGAAGATGCGCTTCTTGATTCAAAGATGAGCTAACGAAAACAAGTAAGAAAAACCTGACCTTAGGAAGGAAGAAAGTAAGGACTTGACCCATCTATCTCTCTAGATAGAAGGACAGAGGCAATGAGAATGGTTCAATCTAAGACTAGCAAGGGAAAACTAGAAGCTTAGAAGCCTTATTACACTCCCAATACACAAAGGAAGGAAGGTCATAGCAGTACTTACCCTAAGATTATATCTATCCACTTGCTTGGGGGTTGGCTTCCTGCCTCTCAATTCCTTACTACATGAGAGAGAAAGCAAGGGAAAAGCAAGAAGGAAAAGTCCTAACTTTAAGAGGGGGAGCTCAGCTGGGACCAAGCACTCTTTATTTTATGGTAATATAAAGTCGGTGTCGGGTTTGTTAGGCTATACCTAGGATCAGCCTTTCTTGTACTGTTGTAAGTTGGGAAAAGGTGCCCAAAGCCAAAAGGCTATCTCCGGATTCTAGAGACTCGACCTCTGCTCTGTTCTCGTGAGCTAGGTTTCATTTAATAGATAAGGCTAAGTGTTAATAGATTAGTTCGGTCTCTGAGACCGCCGAGTAGTCGTAGGTAAGTAGCAGCTATCTCCGACCGTAATAAAAGAAAGTCGTGGTTTTTCGTATATAAATGGATCCGCCTTTTAGAGGTGCGAGAAGGTGCTAACAAAGAACCCCAGGTTCTAAGATAAGATCTATTCCTAAAAGGGTAGTCTACGAGTTTCTGGTCTTGACCTCGACCCCAAGGCAAGAAGGAGAGACTTCCCGCGCCCTGAATTGAATAAGTAAATTAACTCTATGTCGAGCTGCTCCTCTGGCGCCTTTCTCCTGAGCTAGGCTCAAAGTCGAGTGTTTTTAGGCTGGAAATGGATCGCCCTTTCCTGTCCTGAAAGTGGAGATAAGGGGGTTGTTTCTACAACCCCAGATCTATTTATACGAGGTAGGCTACGAGTGTCTAGTACTGACCAATGGTGGCCGTGCTTTCCAACAAAATCCCCTGGGAATCTGTCCCCGAGCGTGCTGGCTTTCCTACTATATGTAGATATCTCTCAGTGGCTTGGTTCTCGTGGAGCTAAGCTAAAAGTCGGTTGTTGGGTCTATAAAATCAAAGGCGGGCTTAACGGGGCAGGACACCTTACCTTATCGGACGGGGTTGGCTTGAAGGCTTGGAAACTTTATTTGATTGGCGGGGTTACCGCACTTCTCCGTCAAAGCACAGGGAAATAGTTAATCTTTTCATTTCCGGAATGAGATGAGGTCCTACCTTTCATAGTTACCTTAGCCCGGTAAACCCGACATAGTTAGCCCGCTAACTCCGATTCCTATCCTAATAGATGGGCACAATCGAAGGACAAGAAGAAGGAATTTGTTTCCCTAAACTAAATAGGGTTTCTTTGTCTATGTCCCAGAATCTCTCTATCCCCGGGGGCAATAGCACTAGAAAGAGCAGGGGCATATCTAAGTCCACAAATGATTGTATAAGAGACTAGTCGGCTGGCTATTGTTCCTAGAGTAGTGTGCCCTACTAATATAGTAAGCGGGTGCTCTTCCCTCACTAGGGTTCTACTGACCGAGGGCGAGTAAGCTCCATCAACCTCATCAATCAACATCGTGAGGGATCATGGATTTCTGCGAATGAAAGGACGCGACTTGGCAATCGATGGTTCCATGATTGGCACGTGGCCTCCAAGGTCTTTCTCAATAGAGCTCCACAAATCAAATAGGGGTGGAGAAACCAAGGCTTTCGGTCCCTATCAATGGGTAAATCGGGGTAGACCAGCACTCTTACCTTAGTCTTCAAAAGACCTTAGTCTTGTAAGAGAACATTCAATCACAGTCCATGCTTCTGATTTACTTAATTTACACCTTCTTGCTACAAAAGAAGGCTAGACACCTTTGAAACTTGGAATCTTTCTTCTAGTAAGATAGCAGGCTAAATCTAACAGCATATTCTATTCTGAAAGTGCCAAAAGGCAAATAGACAGACTTTTTATATTTATAAAAGCTTCTACCTCAATCCCTATTATAGCAAAGGGAAGAGCTCCGAGAAAAGAAATAGACGCCTCTTTTCTTGCCAATGAGAGCACGCTTGGACTTTCAATCATTGAGTTCAGATTCAAGAAGGGCATGAAGCTTTGGCTCAGTACAGTAGCATTTGACTTTGGGAAAGAGAATGGATAGAATCGATCGCTTACCTTGCTTTGGCATGCCAGAAGCATTTCGCTGTGGTTCTCATTGATTGAGTAGACTTTATTGCCTACTCTAAGACTCAGGCTAAAGACTCTATTGGATCCCCATCCTCCTTCTTTTATTGAGAATCTCCGTCAGGGTACAAGCGCGGAACTGGTGATTCGATTCTTTCAAGTTGGCAGTTAAGTCCCATCCCATATCTATATTGTGTTGTTATTGGTGTAAGGATTCCAAATCGTGTGTGTAAAGGGCAATGCCTAATGTAATTTAATTTGTTGTAAGATTTCTCGTCCTGATTTTCATTTCTTTTTTTCCGAGTGAGGTGCCCCATTAGTTATGGTTCCCGAACGATCGTCATCCTATATCTTCTTGTCTTGACTTTTTTCCTAGCCTTCCAGCTTTCGGGTAAAGGGACTCAGATCGAGGGGCTAAGGATTCTTTTTGTCCCTTATCGCAAGGGCCATTGACTTCGACTTCTCTAAGTTATAACTCCTCTCCCGAAGCAAGAAATTAGCTTTTTGTTGGTTGTGCAATTTCAGTTTATCCGGTCGTTGATGTGTGAGGAGCGATGTCAGCCCTTTTTCTTATTGTAAGCGGCTTGGCAGCAGTAAAATAGGATACCCTCTTATAGAAGCTACTAAGAGCATAAAATTCTTTACCCTTTCCTTGTCCAAAGCATTCTTCCTTGCAGCTACAGCCCTATTCGAACACTGATCTACTACCTCCTATTACTGTAGAATATCAATATAAAGATCAAGAATAGGAATCCATAAAAGAAAAGGACTAGAAGGAGTAGGATAAGCTAGGGCCTTGTTTCTAAAGGTAGCGCTAGCTAAGTAAGGTTTGCTGCTGCTAAGGCTACGAACTTAGGAAAAAATGAAGCTATTCTATGGACAAGGAAAAGCTTGACGAGTGAAGAGCAAAAAAGAAGGCCAGACTGTTGCCCGGCTGACAACCTGGCTTTGAATAGGAAGGAGATGAAGAGAGTTAGAACAGAAGAAAGCCAAGCTGGAGTTGGCGGTTTGAGCCCTGATATCTTGTTCGTTTCTAAAGCAAAACGGGAGCTAAACCAGGGCCGCTATTCTGATTCTGAAAGAAAGAGGCACCCTAATCTTGGACGAGCGAGACAGGGGCCATGTAGCTAAGCGGGCTAGGCTCTATTGAGCGGAGGATCGCCTTTTTTTACTATAAGAGCAGGATACCATACGTAGTCTCCGTCTTTGTCGAACAAGTGGGTGGCTTGGTAAGCAAGCAGGCGCCAACTTCCAGTTCAGACTTCAATTCTTCTTTAAACACAACATGAAATCATTTCTTTTATGTTTGATTATAACAGAAGTGTTTTATAAGAGATAAGAACTTGCTTCGCTCGACTTGAGTTGGGAAGAGTCCTATTCATTTTCCTATGAAAAAGTCCCGTAATGCTTGTATGCTCTTCCTGAACGGAAGGAGCGGTTCCCTTACTCGCTTGCTAATTATAGCCGGAACGAAGGCACGGATTCTATACCAAGTCTTTCCTATTCTCGTTTTAGCCCCCTTCTCTAAGAATAAGGTGAGCTTGTTTGTGTTCGGGCTTTCGACACCATATACTAGTGCTGTTGCGGGCTGGGATTGTTGTTATGCTTTTAGCTGAGTGCTTTCCGATCTTCCCGAAGTCAGACTACTAACGAGCTCCGCACCAGGGCTCAAACCCTGTCTCAAGGAAACAATAGCCCCACAACCAAAAGGCTTTCCGAGAGATACAAGAGAGATGGTTAAACTAAGGGTAGGCCTTGCCCTTTGCTTACTATATATAAATATAAGGGCGCTTATGCTTCTTCCTCAAACAAAGACGATCGCGCCCATCTCTTCAGAAAGAAAGCCTGAACGCCCTTGTTCTGCTTTTCTCGATTCTGCTTCTAACCGGTCTAACCAACCGCTACAAGCGGGCAGGAAAGAGATGTGGTACTCAAGTCAAGGCGATGGATCACTATCACTATAGATAGATGCTTTCCCTGGACTGTGTTCAATGGCACCTGATATGCCAACAAGGGCTTACTTAATAAGAGATCTTGCATGTTTTAGAGGGTGCTTCTTATGTCTTTCCATAAGCAGAAGTAGAAGTAGAGCTGCTCTTCCCCTATTCTTAATCCTACTTCTTATGTCTGTCAACACAACATGAGCCCAGCCCCTGGTTCAATCGATATATAGGCCGAAAACGGATTTCTGGACAAATGAACAGACCTTTCCTTACTTGACTTGCCAACCGGTAAAACCAGTAACCAAGTTCATGCGTCAGTACCACGTCCAGGATCTTAGGAAAGGGGAAGCTCAAATGATTTTTAATGGGATGGGCGTAACCCCCTAGTTAAAGAGGAGGCCGCCGAGGGACGAAGGCTAAAAAGAAAGATCTCTTTTTAGCCTTCGGGTAAGTCTATCTATTGTATCCTCGCTATAGTGTTTTGTCGCTCTTGTTGTCTTGGTTAAGATAATAACCTGCTATCTTGTTTGTTTTTCTCTGTTTTTGTTGAAAAGTTCATCATGATAATTGCTTGGTATTAGCAAATAGGCTTCCATCTTTTTTTGCGGGGAAGCACTCTAAACGTAGACAGATGACATAGCCAGCCCGGGGATATCTTATTAATCATCTCCGTGGGAATTTCCATCCAAATTAGGTCTGTCTATAGGCTGACCTTTTCGGATTAGCCACGAAATGAACCAATCCAATCAATGTTCATAAGTCCACCTATGCTTTCCCTACTTACCCTGACACAGCTACTTAGCTCTAGCTTCGGCCGATCCTTCGTCATATGCTTAGTCAAAACCACTCTTGCTACGAAGAGACTTTTTGAGAGAGTCCCTTTTATCGGGGCAGGATATCTTGGTTTGGGAAAACTGGTTAAAAAGAGTAAGACTCCTCCCTCAGTGGTTTTTGCTTTTGGATTCTATAATGAATCGCTACTAACTAGAAACTCGAATAGTTAGCCTGGGCTAATAAGAGGTACCATGTAAGTAAAGCCTTTGATACTTTATTACTAATCCATTAAGGCAGTCTTGGTAGCTAGGGTAAGAGCTAGGAATAGATGTATTGAAAGTTTTCACACTTAAGAGAGTTAGAAGCAAAGTCAAGTACGTGGGAAAGCTAACCCATCAAATTGGAGTGCTAAAGTAAGGAACGAACCTAGGCTAGCTTTCCTAAAAAAGAGGTACTTCTATTTTCAAATACGGAATTGCGCTTTCCTCACTTGCTTACACCTTAGCCCTTAGACCTACCGTGGAAATATCTAAAGCCCTCACTAGCCCTCTTGGCTCACAAGGAGAAGGAATAGCACTGGCTGGCTAGTAGGAGTCCTGGAAATGTCACCGGAAATGGCTGAAACAGAGCTCGCATGCTCGTATAGAGGCCCTCGGTTGGATCGACTAGAAGGGCTATAGACTGACACTAGCTTCCTACCTGTTGTAACCCTTACACCAATGGACTTCCTTACAAGAAGCACTCCGGAAAGCTACTCCAACTCGATGGCTTACAGAGCTTAGCTTTTTTCTGCAACTGGAACGAAGACTGGTCAAACCCACAGGGAAGACGTATTTTTATACGCTTGCCTCAGGACTCCAACAACTGGCTATCCAATAAAGGCAGAATCAAAGGCAGAAGCAACCTTCATATCAGCATAACTCACTAATAAGAGGCTATAGTAATGACCATAACACATATAGGAAGAAAAGGAAGTTGAACTGTCCGCAAATAGGACTATAAAGACAACGGAAACTGGATCAATGCCAATTGTAGAAGGAATGGGGTCCTCCAACTATGGCCCAGAGCACTGGAACCGAATGTAAATAGCCTGAGACCGCCTTAAGGCGCTTAGCCCTCTCTCTTTCCTCTCCTTCTCATTAACACTCGAGTCAATTCCTCTCATTCCAGGCATGAATAAACTAGGCTCCTTTGCGAGCTAGTCCAATCAATGCTTTCCTTTTGGTACCAGATCTTCATCTTAATAGAAGATAATTGCCTAAAGGGGCAGAGACAGACTTCACTTCCCAATAGACTTGTAAACTTCCAGATTGGTACAGGTAACTTAGAGAGAGTCGAGATAGCTTTATCTTTCTATGTTGATAGATAGCTGGGCATGTCAACCCGGGAACTCTTCTCACAGAGAAGCTTTCTTGGCGGTCGCTTCATTAGCGTATGGTGAGATAGGTTCAGCTGTCAAATCGGAATCGAAACCGATGGGAGGCACAGGCTGGTGCTCCTGGCGAGAGTATTGGTTCGCA